CTATGATATTTAAATCTGATAATAGTGACATCCTCCAATTTCTATTGAAAAAACAAAGAAGGGGGAAAGGCAAATAGCCTTCTTCACAATATATATACTATGATTTAGGAGTGGAGTACAAGAACTTCCCGACATCCGGTAGAAAAAGAATATAAATAAGCAAAAGGCTTTTCGTAAGTTTTTTGCTCTTACATAACATAATTGCCAAGAAGAATTTGGTTCTTTTTACAAACTTGATGTTGATAAATCCGCGGATCTAGAAATCCATTTCGGACAATTGGACCTTCTCAAACTGTTTCTTTTTAAGAACCAAAAAGATTTGTGCCAAAACAACAGATGCCAAAAAGAACAAAAGGCCTTGGACACGTAATGGATCTTGAAGTACTATTTCTGCATCTGCCTGACCAAACCCACCTACATTAGGATTACTTGTTAATGGTTGATCAAGTTTGATAGATTGACCCTCTGAAACACGAAGTTCTGGTCCTGGAGGGATAATATCAACCACTTCACGCCCATTCGATGCATCCGTTATGTTTATTTCGTATCCCCCTTTTTCTTTTCGTATGATTTTGCTTACTATACCCGAAGCTGTGGCATTATAAACCGTATTGTTACTTTTATTCCCGTCGGGATAAATCTGACCCCTCCCCCTGTTCCCACCTACGTATATTGGATATTTTAAGAAGTGAGCATCTTTATTGGTCGCAGGGTTCGGGGAAAGAATAGGAAAAGCGATTTCACTATATTTCTGACCAGGAACTGGCCCTATCACAAGAATATTTTTTTTAGTGGGTCGGTAGGTCTGAAAAGACAGCTTGCCTATCTTTTCTTTCATCTCGGGCGAAATGCGGTCGGAGGGGGCTAATTCAAACCCCTCTGGTAAAATAAGAACGGCCCCCACATTCAAAGACCCCTTTTTACCATTAGCAAGAACTTGTTTCAGTTGCATATCATGCGGAATTCTAACAACTGCTTCAAATACAGTATCAGGGAGTACCGCTTGTGGAACCTCAATATCGACGGGCTTATTAGCTAAATGACAATTCGCGCATACAATACGACCAGTTGCCTCTCGTGGATTTTCAAAACCCTGCTGCGCAAAAACGGGATATGCATTTGAAATCGATGCCCGAGTTATTATATATATCATGAGGGATACGGAAATGAATCGAGTAATCTCTCCCTTTAACGAAGAAAAGGTATTTCTAATTTGCATGGTCCAATCGTTGATCCCGAAAATTTCTACAATAAAATTAGGTAGGTCACTAATATAGTTCCCTATCCGCGATTCTGCTATTTACTGAAATAATTTTACTGGAATATAGGATTCCTGGAATCTGAGAGGGATCCTCTGGATGGGTAGAAAAAGTCCGGTAAGGACGGCTTTGAATGCTTTGCTTATGTACAAAATAAGAAATATTCGAATTGGATCATGGAATCGCTTTTCACTCAGTCATTGAATGATAAATCACTACAAGTGACGGAGATACACGATTTAAATAAGAAAAAAGCCAATATTTAAAAAACGTATCTAGAATGACTGGAAAAGTGGAAACAAGAACAGATAGAATAATATCATTATGAGCAAATCCAAAATCGTTGTAGGCATAGCCAATCAGTAGTTCCCAACCGCGGGGCGAATGGAATCCGATACATAAATCAGTTACGAAAAGAATCGAAAAGGCTTTTATTGTGTCGCTTAAATTATATAGGAATTCTTGAACCCAAGAGTTAAGAATAAAAAGTTCTTCATTACACAGAATCGAATAACCACTTAGAATAACAAAGCAGATTGTATTTGTCGAGAAGTGCAAAATCGTATGGATATGATCCTCATCGTGCATCTTGATTAATTGGACTCTTTCTTTCTGGAACCCTATACGAAGCTTTTCTAGATGTCTTTCCGGAAATTCCTTTATCATTTCGTCCAAGAGGAATAATTCCTCTAATTCTATGAATTTTTCTAGAATAGACTTTTCCTGAATATCGTTCAAAAAGGTTTCGGGTTGACTAGTATTCCACCAATTAGTAACCCAGGATTCCAGATTTTTATTAAATGAGAGAGGGATCCACCAGGGCAAAAATACTACAAATACTATAGATAAAAGATATCTAAGGGGAATGGATGCGCTCTTTTTTGTCATTTTTTCATCTGTGAATTGTTAATGAACCCACCTCATTCGTTGATTCTATGCGATCTAATATTTCTATCAAGCATGAGTTCTATTACAAGGTATTGCGCCTATAAATCGAGTCTCTTTTTTTTAGTTGTGATTCGGCGGTTAGTCCTTGAACCTAGTGTAGAAAAACTACAGAAATCGAAGAAGAATCCACTTCGAATTCTTCATTCGAATTTGAATTTGAATCAAGAAATAATAAAAAACAATATTGTTTCCAGATATCCCAATTGATCAAATATTCGAAGCGATTCCCCCTTTCGACGAATGCCCGAAAGATTCAAATTCAAATAAAGAACTTTTTTTTTTCTATTAAAAAAGAAACTCTCGAATATTTTGAAAAAATGAAAAAAAAAAAAAAAGGATTCTTGGGGGTTTCCGCCTGCTGAGAAAGCGTTTATTCTTCAGTTCATTTTTCAAAACCCTTCAATTGGTACACGCAAGAAATAGGCCAATTCCGCAGCCTTTTGCTCAATTTCTCGTGGGGTCAAATTCTCATCAGTACGATTCAAGGGAATGGCCCCCAAGTCTCTGCTTTCTATATAAAGGACACGACGAGCATAAATACCCTCTTTAACTTCTATTCTGATGGACTGAATATCTTTCATAAGGAATCGGAGAAAGATGCGGCGATTTTTTCCAGGAAATCCCCAACGAAAAATACACACTATTCCCTCTTTTGTATCAAATCGATCATAACCGCTACCTACATTCCATGTAATTGTGCACCACAAATAGGAACTAATAAAGAGACCCGCGATCCCGTAGAAAGACATCACGATCCCTTGGGGAAAAAAATTTATTTGCTGAGACGGAAATAAAGATAGCAAATTCCTATCAAGATAACTAGAAATTCCAACCACTAAGAATCCTAATGAACCTAAAAAAAGGATAAGGGCCCAGCAGAAATTGCTTGTTTTGCGAGAGCCTGCTATAAACTCTATCCATATATATTCTGATCGCCAACTCATACATACTAGCTCCAGTTGCATTTTATTGGAATTGGGGAAATAACCAAAAGAAAATCGATTTTAGTTTCCTTTTTGTGTTTCCGAAGTAACTCTCATCAACTAGTACTATTTTATTAGATCTTAGCAGTAAGTCATCGAATTGCTTAGATCTAATAAAATCAGAGCATCCCCTTCATATGAGTCCCTATAGATCGGTACATACATATAGATACATTGACTTTCATTGCAGACATGAGTTCGGATCACAGCCTATTGTTGAAAATAGATAGGTGAAAATAGATAGAATTAATTTACCTATATATCATGTTTACACATGCATAAGAGCTCTTTCGTTTATGCTCGGAGAAAGCCACCTCTTAGTCTTATACACTATTCTACTAAATGGATATCCATCATCGCTAAGTTTTGAAAAAAAAAAAACTAGATGAGAGTTGACCTTGATCCGATCGGATTTAAAAAATCTTATTTTTTTCAAGATAAAGAAATAAAGAAGCCATTGCCATTGCCGGAAATACTAGGCCCACTAAAGGCACAAAAATAGAGGGAAAGCTGTTGAGAATTGTCATAGAAAGGGTACCTCGATTTAATATTTGTACCTGTTATTGGTATAAAGATATCCTATAATAATTAGAATTCATATTCTAATTATTAGAATATTCTAATTCGTATATAAATGTATATATAGTATACTTATAGAATTGTATAGAAGTATACTAAGTATACTAAATGAGTATATATACTAAGCGCAAGGAATGTAGAACTAAATAAACGGACCTATTCATCTTTCTACATGAAATATATGTATGATAACCCATTTTCGTTATTATTATTACTTATTTTTCTTCTTCTGTTGTTCTTAACTAAAGAATTTATTACAAATTCCCGAAGGATTCGTTAGAATCCGATCCAACAGCAGGGATTCCTAGGAAAAAGGCCCTTATTAATAGAAAGATGCAAGATTTTCTATTTTCTCCATTTGAATAATATATACATACGTAAGAGGGGAACAAGAAATTCTTTTATTTGCCCTGCCCCACAATGAATTCTAAGGAAGAATGTTTTTTTTATGTTGTTTTGTTGAGAGAGGTTTACTGATTACTAATCCGTCATATCGGTAAAAAAAAACGAATTATCCGCATGCTTATTTGTACAATGAAATCTTATGTCACCAAAGAAAAATCCATTCTTCGGATTTTGTTTTATTTTTATTCGGATAAACTAACTAACTAATTGTTCGCCACAAAAAAAAATTTCACTTAAGAACTCTACTGAAGTTTATTTTGATTCAAAGGAAAAAAGGCGTGGAACTGAAATAACTCGCTCAGAACACCTTTTAAAGGATTACGTGGTACGATTGGATCGAATAAGCCCTTTTGGAATAAATATTCAGCCGCTTGGGAACCTTCAGGTACTGTCTTATTCAATGTTTGTTCAATTACTCGTTTACCCGCAAATGCAATATAGGCATTAGGTTCAGCAATAATGATATCCCCCAACATACCAAAACTAGCTGTCACTCCACCAGTAGTAGGAGATGTAAGAATTGATACATAGAATAACTTTTTATTTAATTGATAATCATATAAAGCAGAAGATATTTTAGCCATTTGCATCAAGCTCAAACTTCCTTCTTGCATGCGTGCTCCCCCGGAAGCACACACTAGAAGAAGAGGTAAAATTTTATTGGCAGCATACTCGATCAAACGGGTGATTTTCTCGCCTACTACGGATCCCATACTACCCCCCATAAACTGAAAATCCATAATCCCGATTGCGATGGGAATCCCGTTTAGTTGCCCTGTACCTGTTTGAACAGCCTCCGTTAATCCTGTCTTTGTTTGATAAGAAT